AAATAGGCCTTTTTGGGGATAGAGGGACTTGAACCCTCACGATTTCTAAAGTCGACGGATTTTCCTCTTACTATAACTTTCATTGGTGTCGGTATTAACATGTAGAACGGGACTCTATCTTTATTCTCCTCCGATTAATCAGTTCCTCAAAATAAAAAGATCTATCAGACCTTGGAGTGAATAATTTGATCAATTAATATTCGACTCTTTCTTAAACTTGGAATCAATCGACAAAAATTCGCTTATTTGCCATAGAATAGAAATATGACAAAATAAAAGGCCAGGTCATCATTAATCATTTGAAGATAGTATTTCAGTATATATATATATTTCAGTATATATATATATATGTATAGAGGTTTATCCTTTACTTTAATTCGAAAGTTGTGACGTAAGGATTCCTTTCCTAACGCAAGGCGGTCAACCCAACTCCATTTGTTAGAACAGCTTCCATTGAGTCTCTGCACCTATCCTTGTGTTATTCTTGCTTTCTGAATCTTTCTTTGTTTTCGGACAATAGGATTTGGCTCAGGATTGCCCATTTTTAATTCCAGGGTTTCTCTGAATTTGAAAGTTATCACTTAGTAAGTTTCCGTACCAAGGCTCAATCCAATTAAGTCCGTAGCGTCTACCAATTCCGCCATATCCCCCATATCCCCTTTTTCCTCTTTTTTGCTTATCTTCTATCTTCTTTTCTCTTTCTCGACAACCCATATTTGGTACAATCAGAAATCATTCTATTACTTAGATATCCGCAATTCAATATATATGTATATACACCACATACGTAGTATATATGCCTTTCTTTCTCTGATTTTTTTCGTGAAATTTTGAATACTCGAAGGATCACTTCTTTTTTTCGTCTTAGCTTCCACCTTTCCGAATGAAAAGAAACGCAATGTTTCATTATGATCTAAATTGAATTTATCTGTATTGTATCTTTCTATTTCATTTTTTCTTTCCCTAGAGCGGACCTTCCCTAATTCTAGATAATTCGAATCTAATTGAAAATAACGAAAAGAATAGCGAAAACGAAAATGTATTACATCTATTTATTACATTACAAATTTAATTTATACACTGTAATAAATAATAAATTCGATTTCTATAAATCTAAAAAATGAATTTTGTATTTATAGAATACAAATTTTATCTTCTATCTATATAGATAGAATCTATTCATTCATATTATTTGATTTCATTCATATTATATACTCATATTCTTTATTTCTTTTTTTTTATTCTATTTATTCTATTTAAATTCCTTTTTTTAATAATTTGATATGTATTTCTATAGAAATGAAAAACGAAAAATAAAATTTGACTACCTAATTAAGATATTCTTTATTGATAAAGAGATAATTGATAGAATAAGTGGGTCGAAATTCTATATTGTGCGATATTCTATTAATCCTTATATTAATTCTTATGTTCTATAATAAGATTCAATTACAATATTTATTTGCAATTCTATTATATCTTCACATTACTTATATTACTTATCAAGAGCTAAGATTCAACAGTTTGCTTAAGTTCCTCTGCATCTAAAAATGGATCTTAGTTTAGCCCGCTTAGCTCAGCGGTTAGAGCATCGCATTTGTAATGCGATAGTCATCGGTTCGATTCCGATAGCCGGCTTTTCTTTATTTGGTTTATTTTTGACATGATTGATAGTGTCTTTTTGAAATCTTTGAAATCAAAGAGTATTGAAAAAGCTTCTCTTCCCCTTTTTCAAAAGGTCCCCGATAATTATATTATGTAGTAGGAATTGCCAATTATGAATTGAATAAAAATGAGAGTCATTCTATCTCCGCAGAACAAATCAGGGACTCCTGATATAACCTTTCTTTATCTATACTTTTCTTTGTATACCTTTCTTTTTGTATAGATCTTTAGAAATAGATATGTATTCTATACAAAAATCAAAGATATATTTAGATTTAGATATAAAAGAGAGTCTGACTATTGATAGAATGTATCTCATTCTTATTTCTAGTATAAGTATATATTTAGTTCAGTTTTAAGTTAGGTTTATAAAATTTCAATACAAAAAAGGAGTTTTTATGTCACGTTACCGAGGGCCTCGTTTCAAAAAAATACGCCGGCTGGGGGTTTTACCGGGACTAACTAGTAAAAGGCCCCGAGTCGGAAACGATCTTAGAAATCAATCGCGCTCCGGTAAAAAATCTCAATATCGTATTCGTTTAGAAGAAAAGCAAAAATTGCGTTTTCATTATGGTCTTACAGAACGACAATTACTTAAATACGTTCGTATCGCCGGAAAAGCAAAAGGTTCAACAGGTCAGATTTTACTACAATTACTTGAAATGCGTTTGGATAACACCCTTTTTCGATTGGGTATGGCTTCGACCGTTCCGCAAGCCCGCCAATTAGTTAACCATAGACATATTTTAGTTAATGGTCGTATAGTGGATATACCAAGTTATCGCTGCAAACCGCGCGATATTATTACAGCAAAGGATGAACAAAAATCTAGAGCTCTGATTCAAAATTATCTTGATTCATTCCCCCATGAGGAAGTGCCAAAACATTTGACTCTTCACCCAATCCAATATAAAGGATTAGTTAATCAAATAAGCGATAGTAAATCGATCGGTTTAAAAATAAATGAATTGCTAATCGTAGAATATTATTCTCGTCAGGCTTAAACCTAAAACCTAAGTAAAATAACAAAAGTGCGGGCAATTCCCCACCTTCGACTAAGTCAAAAAAACACAAGGAAAGGTCTTTGATCGGGGAATTTATCTCCCATTGATCGGAGGGGATATTTTCATTCCTTGACTACTCTTTCCATTCATTTCTGTATCACAAAAATTAGGACTGTAGAATCTATATCAAAGAAAAGAAAGGTCTAACTACTGGAATAGTGGTATCCATTGTTATTTGATTTGCTACGTTGTGTTGTGGTCAGTAACATTGCTGAATTGGGTGAAAGTGCGGAAAGAGAGGGATTCGAACCCTCGGTAAACAAAAGCCTACATAGCAGTTCCAATGCTACGCCTTGAACCACTCGGCCATCTCTCCTATATTCCTACATAATGATTATGTCCCCGAAAACGGGTGAATAACGAGCCATACATATTAGATTTTTGGATAGGCATGTACAATCAATTCTAACTACTAACTATACAAATAGAAAAATTTTCATCAAAGAAAAAAACGTCTTTCGAGGATGAGCAATAAAGAAATTTTTTTTGTCAACTGAAAAGCTTTTGTTAAAAAAAATTAAATACAATAATTAAATACAATAATACAATAAAGGTAGCTATCTAGTCATGTTTGCGAAGACGACGTCCCCTCTTTTTATGAGATTTATAACAATACCGGATTAAATAAATGCATTGAGACGAATTTAAATTAAAAAATGAAATAATTAGTCTAGCTTTTTTAGCTAGCTTTTTTAGACTATATTTAATAGATACCTTTCGATCATGATTCTATGTCGACTAGAATTCCATTTTCATAAAAATTCTAAAAAGCCTTTCCAGTTTTATCCTCTTTTCGATCTCTCAACAACAACCCCCTACCCCATAGATCCGTTATAAACCCATGACTCATTTTTTATGCTCATTTTTTATGATTGGCTAGCATATATCCGTTACGCCCACAACGCAAAAGGGTGATTACTATCTTTTTATCATAGAATGATTATTCGATTCTTTTTCCTCTTTGGAGCATAATTCAATCAAAACTTCTGAAATTAACCCAACCTGTAGGATTAGGATAAATCCTTTGATTCTTCAACTTCGAGGAAATCAAAAAAGTTTCGAAACTACTCCATTTGGTTTGGATGAAATCTAATTGGATTCAAATATTTATTATTTTTGATTCATTCCTAGATTCATTCCTATTAAAAAGAAAGAATTTGAGTAGAAAAAGAAAGAATTTGAGTAGAAGGTCTTATCCTTTTTTTATGAGTTTATGAGGCTGCTTTTATGTTATTTCGTAGTTTACACTTCCTGTGTTTTGATGGTGGTTTTCTCACGAGCACGAGACACGAGAGGTAATTAAAAGAAATTAAAAAATGGATTGCTACCTATGCCGAGATCTCGGATAAATGGAAATTTTATTGATAAGACCTTTTCAATTGTAGCCAATATCTTATTACGAATAATTCCGACAACTTCAGGAGAAAAAGAGGCATTTACCTATTACAGAGATGGTGCGATTTGGTTTTTTTTAGATCGATCTCAGTCTTAGGAGAAAGAAAAATTAATGGGGATAGAAAAGAATCCATTTTTATTTTAAATAAATCGACGCTTGTTGAAGGTGAAGTTTGTAAATCAAAAAATTCCTTCTGTCGTGTATCCCCGATTAATGCAGCCTCAGATGCTTCAATTGTCAATTCTAGTATTGAGCGAAAGGTTACACCTATGGGTTCTCTATTGCAAGTCAACCCTCCTCCACTAGTACCAATAAATAGACGGCACAGGGGAAGAAGCACTACGCCTAGGAATCAACAACACGAAACCTTGTTATTGTTATAAAATATACCTTAGACTCTTTTTCCTTATCGGGATCGGAATTAACAAAAATGGTTGGGACAACAAAGATCCATCTCGTTCGTACTTTGGATACCCGTAGAACCATCGAAGACTGTTGAAGTTACTAATTCCTTAAAAAATAAGGGGCGTTGAAGACAAAAAAATTGCTGGAGTTATCTTTTTATCTAGTACCAACATGCTTGATGTTAAGAAAAGATCTTTTGCAGGAAGGTTGGCTAGAGATTTCTTGTAAAAACACTAGCCCCGCTCAGTTCATAATGAAAATATTTCAATCTTTTTTGAGTCTATATATTATTCTCATTATGCACATAAGGGAGGAGCCGTATGAGATGAAAATTTCACGTACGGTTCTGGAACGGAGATTCTTTGACTCGAATGACGACCGTAACGGATGTCGGCTCAATCCGAAGGAAATTATGCGGAAGCTTTACAGAATTATTATGAAGCTATGCGACTAGAAATTGATCCCTATGA